TACAAATGCCTGGAAAAGTTCTATTGCTATTTCGCGAGGCAATCCACATCGATGTAATGCAAGTGAAGGGCCCACGACAATCACTGACCGCCCTGAATAATCGACCCGTTTACCAAGCAGAGTCTCGCGAACTCTTCCTTCTTTGCCTTCAATTACATCTGAAAGCGACTTGTAAACTCTATTATGATCATCCCTCATTGGTTGTCCGCAGATTCCATTATCAAGAAGTGCATCCACAGCTTCTTGTAACAATTTTTCCTGAGATATTATTAATTCTTCTGGCGTAGCTATACTTGTTGTTAATAGATCTGTAAGAGTATTATTCCGATAGATAATTCTTCTATAGATTTCATTAATATCCGAGGTCACTAGTTTATCCTCATCTATATGATAGATTGGTCTCAACTCAGGAGGAAGAACTGGTAATAGACACAAAACCATCCATTTTGGTTCTATATTTGTTCGAATAAAATGCTTAGCCAATTCCATGCGTCTAAGCAAAAAATCTTTTCTTCTTCCAACTTTTCGATCTTCCCATTCATTCCCTGTGGGTTCCTCTTCCTCCAATTCTTTCCATTCTACCAATGAATAATCTATAATAATTCGTAAATCTAGATTGGCTAATTGTTGTCTGATAGAACTGCCCCCGGTAGACATCTCTCGATTTCGAAATGTATCGAAGCTCCGGGTAGTAAAAAAAATTGGGATCTTGTATTTCCAGGGTTGGATTTCATATCCCAATAAACCTCGTAATCGTAAAAAAGTGGGTTTTTTATCTATGGGCCTAGCAAAATAAAAATTGGGATAGGATCTCCCCCCCTCAAAATCGGACGTGAAAGTTTCCTTTCATCCGGCTCAAGTAGGTACACCAAATAAAGAAAAAGAAAGGAGTTCTCGCTTTCAAATTCTAGAAAACTCCAAAAAGATCTACTCCTTACTCAAGTTTCCAGTGAAGACCAAGCAAAACTTCATTGATTCCGTCTTCCTTATTATTTTTATTTAGATTTTCTGAATTCTTTATTCAATTATGACATAAATGAAATGTGAAATTCTTGAGTAGTCTACTTCCCCTCGAATGATGAATCCCGTAATTCTTAATTAAAGAGAGTACCTTGGAATTCATAAGGAATTTACTTGTCTATGTACTGTTCCATTCGATCTTTTAGGTCCCGACTTCACCTCGACGGTTAGGCCACGATGCCCTTAAAGTCTATATGCGATAGATAGACTCTTGTAACCATGACATCTTTTCTATTTGCTTACTTGAACAGAATTTATTTCTAAAAAAAGGAACTGCTTAATTGCACAAAAGAAAAAGTCTTTTTTTTACGAGGTATAACTATAAATTCTTATGAAATCGACCATAGATCAATTCCCTTTTTTGGGAGGGTCTTGAATACATCCCTAATTCTGAGCTTCATGTTACTCCTACCAAGAAACATGTCAGGTACAGGGCATCCCGATTGGATTAAATGGGATGACAGTTTCTCATTTCGAATCTGTAAAATCAGAATTTCGATCAAATCACACACCGCAGTATACTAGGTCTTCTAATTCGTTAAGAGGTTTATCTAAAAGATTCACAATATAACTAGGAAGACGTTTCAAATACCACACATGCATTACCGGGTATGCGAGTTTGATGTAGCCCATTTGATATCTTCGTATCCGAGAATCAACAAACTCGACTCCGCATTGTTCACAAAATTTCGGGTCTTCCTTTTGATCTCCGATTACTCGATAATTTCCACAAGCACAAATTCCACTTTTGATAGGCCCAAAAATTCTTTCACAAAATAATCCATCTTTTTCTGGTTTATTGGTTTTGTAATGAAAGGTATAAGGTTTTGTCACCTCTCCAACTATCTCGCCATTAGGCAGGATTTTTTTGGACCAAGTACTTATTTGTTGAGGAGAAACTAATCCAATTCGGAGTTGTTGATGTGTATATCGATCGATCATAGAAGAAGAATTCTGCTTCCGTTCGATTAAGCTTCCTTACTATTAATCTGGAAAGTCTTCTCAGATACAAGAAAATGATTCAGTTCCAGAGCTAAAGATCGTAGTTCTCGAACGAGCAACCGAAAAGATTCTGGAGCATCCTCAGGAGTCGGTATTGTTTCTCCAAAGATTATACTACCAAGTACTTCCTGGCGAGCTCTAATATGATCAGATTTATAAGTAAGCATCTCTTGTAAAATATAAGCAACGCCAAACCCCTCTAAAGCCCAAACCTCCATTTCTCCTACCCGTTGTCCCCCTTTCTTGGCCCTTCCTTTAAGGGGTTGTTGTGTAAGACGTGAATAACGCCCGCTGGAACGCCCATGGATTTTATCATCAACTTGATGAATTAATTTCAAGATATAAGGCTTTCCTATTATAACAGGTTGTTCAAAAGGATCTCCCGTTCTTCCATCAAATATTCTGCTTTTCCCTGGATACTCGGGTTCAAATACCCATGGATTCGCTGTTTGCTTACTGGCTTCATATAATTCAGAAAACACCAGTTTTCTCGAAGCTTCTTGTTCATATCTCTCATCAAAAGGCGCTATTCGATAATGTCTGTCTAGCAACCCCCCCGCTAACCCGAGTGAAGATTCAAATATTTGTCCTACATTCATTCGTGAAGGTACTCCTAATGGGTTGAAGACCATATCAACAGGTCTTCCATCTTGCAAATAAGGCATATCTTGTCTAGGCAAAATTTTTGAAATGATACCCTTATTTCCATGTCTTCCAGCTACTTTATCGCCTACTTTGATTTCACGTTTCTGTAAAATATATACACGAATCCTTTCTGTCTTATCTGTCTCATCTGTCTTAGAACTATGGACCCATCTCACATCAATAACCCGACCCCTACCGCCTATAGGTAGTTTTAGACAAGTTTCTTTTGAAGTATATACCCGCATGCCAAGTATGGTTCGTAACAATCTATCTTCCGGGGCATACGATGATTCTTTCACCATTTGGGGCGTTAATTTACCTACTAAAATATCACCTGTTTCCACCCAAGATCCCAGCATTACAATTCCATTTTTGTCTAAATTTCGGAGTAAATGGGCTTCTAAATGCGGTATTTCATTAGTGACCCTTTCGGGGCCTTGGTTAATCTGAATTTCATATTTACGTATGTGAAAAGAAGTATAAATATCTTCATATACTAAGCGCTCGCTAATGAGTACTGCATCTTCAAAATTGTAACCTTCCCATGGCATATAAGCTACTAATACGTTTTTCCCCAAAGCGAGTTCGCCACCAACTGTAGCAGCACCATACGCTAAAATTTGTCCCTTTTTAATGCATTTACCCTGCCGAACCTGGGGTTTTTGATGCATACAAGTATTTTTGTTAGAACGTTGATACATAACTAATGGAATGCTTAGAGTATCTCCATTACCTGATAAAAGGATCTTGTCAGCATCGGTATAAAGAATTTTTCCCTCGTGTTCGGCTATAGCAAGAGCCCCTGAATCTAGAGCCGCTTGGCCTTCCAATCCAGTTCCAACAATGCACTTCTCGGACTGAGAAAGAGGGACTGCTTGACGTTGCATGTTAGAACTCATTAAAGCCCGATTCGCATCATTATGCTCGATAAAAGGAATGAGGGAAGCTCCAATAGAAAAATATTGGAAGGAAAAAATACTTCGAAGATGAACCTGTTCCCATGCAATAGTCAGGAATTCTTGACGATATCGAGCCGGAACAACCTGTTCTTCCTGAATACCCTGATTTAAGGCCAAAGAATTTCCTGCGGCTACCATATAGTATTCATCTCTACCCGGTGATAAATAAAGCATCCGGGCCCCTTTTGATCTCTCAGAAATTTTATAAAACGGACTTTCTAGAGACCCCCAACGACCAATCCTCGCATGAATTGCTAAGGATCCAATAAGTCCAACATTTATTCCTTCAGATGTGTCAATTGGGCAAATACGCCCATAGTGACTAGGATGAATATCTCGTATTGGAAAAGTAGCAGTTCGCGCAGTCAATCCCCCCGGGCCCAAATAACTCAATTTTCTCCCATGAACTATTTGTGTCAATGGATTAGTTCGATCCAAAACTTGAGATAATGGATGTAAACGGAAAAAAGCTTTATAAGTACCTGTTAATGGAGTTGAATTTACTAAGTTCTGAGGAGTTGGTATCCAGTTATGCTTAAGTGCTGCATATATGTTTCCTCGAGCCATATTTTCTAAACGAACCAAGGCCAATCCAAATTGCTCTTGTAAAAGATCTGCTACAGAACGAATACGTTTATTTTTCAAATGATTCATATCGTCAAGTGTACCCATTCCAAATTTTATTCGAATCAAACGATCCGCGGCTGCCAATATATCTCGCGGTAACAAAAATGTATTGTTCTGGGGTATATCAAGGTTCAGTCTCCGATTCATATTTCGTCGACCAATCCCTCCCAATTCACATCTTTGTTGAAAGAATTTTTTTTGTAAATCCTTAGATAAGGATTCAGAAAATACCGGATCTCCCTCTACACAAGCAAATTGTTGATAAAACTCCAAAATAGCATTTTCTTTTGACCCGATTTTTTTTTTATCATTCAGAAAAGACAAAAATAGTTCAGGATAGCAAACATTCTCTAGAATTTCTCTTATATTCAAACCCATAGCTGATAATAGAACTAGAATAGATAGTTTTTGTTGCCTACTCACACGAACCCATATCCTTGCTTTTCTATCAATCTCTAATTCTAATCTTCCTCCCCAATCTGATATTATGGTGCCGGTATAGACCGAAATTCCGTTATCGTTCAATTCTGACTGGTAATAAATACCGGGACTTCGCAATATTTGATTGATCACAATTCTATATATTCCATTTACTATAAAAGCTCCCAGAGAAGTCATTAGAGGGATCTTTCCTATCAAAATTGTTTGTTCTTGGATATACCTACGCCTATCGTTTTTCCAAATAAGTCTCGCGGATACATATAATTCAGAAGAATATGTGAGTGATTCATACACAGCATCTCTTTCCGTTATCAGGGGTTCTACCAATTGATATCTTTCCAAAAATAATTCAAAGTCAATTTCTTGATTTGTATCTTCAATTTTTGGAAACTTAGAAAGTTCTTCTGTCAAACCCTGATCAATGAACCTACAAAATCCTTCAAATTGTATCTGATTAAATCCAGGTATTGTGGACATTGCGTCTATCCCGGATTCTTTTGAAATTGGCAGTGATTTATACTCATCCATATCGAATTCTCCAAAAAACAAAAACAAAAATAAATACCATTTTGGCTGGCTCATTATCCATCAAATCAAATCCTATAGATCTAACAATGATGGAATTTCGATTCTATGAATCTTTGACTGGAATCTATGAGATAGGTGGAATAAAAATTTATACTTAACTTAAATTGGCATTTTTAAGAGATGCAAATGGAACGGAATTGATAAAACAGTCCTAGAAACAGAATTCTCCCACTTAGGCTTACTATGTTTTAGGATTTTTTTAGAATATCAAAACTGATTCAGTTTCTTATATTATAATGTATAACGGTATTTATATTCTAATCTACTTGAATATTGAATACCAGAAAACCCTCAGAATGGCTATTTCTTAAGCGTTAAACACGTGCAAAAATACCTCGTCCGGCCCGACCTTGTTTAATGCTTTCCTTTCTCTTCTTTCTCACCTTTACGTGGTCAATTGACGCCTTATTTAGGGCATAATATAATTGGATTGCGCGGACCAAAATACTCTTTTGGTTACTCACTGGGAACCGGGTAAAGCGAAGATATGAAAGAAGAACGAAAGAAGAAAGAAAGTTCTCAACCATTGTTTTTCGGTTTGATTCAGAAACTTTATTTCATTGGTCTTTCTCGTCTTTCTCTCTTTCAAGTTTCAAGATTGTATAGTTTAATGGTAAACTTTGATTACCATTAACCCCCAGAATAGTTAACGAGTCTTTCGGTTTGATCCTATTCATCTCCTAAAGGGGCCGACCCTCCGCACCTATCCGATTTTTTGTGTTTTCCGTATGCGGACCCTCGGCCCCTATGGTCCAGCGGTTTAACGACTTCTCTCTTTCACGGAGACAACGAGGGTTCAAATCCCTCTGGGGGTGAATCATGCCCATAAGAATGATATTTTAAATCGTCTAAAATCAATTAGGCGTTGGGTCGATGCCCGAGTGGTTAATGGGGACGGACTGTAAATTCGTTGACAATATGTCTACGCTGGTTCAAATCCAGCTCGGCCCAACAATTCGCCAATCTACCATCAGATGGTAGAACCCTCTTGTTCTTAAGAAATACCTGATACGAGAGAATAAAAAAGAATCAAAATTTTCTGCTAGATCCCTTCTGATTCCCCTGGGATTGTAGTTCAATAGGCAAGAGCACCGCCCTGTCAAGGCGGACGTTGCGGGTTCGAGCCCCGTCAGTCCCGACGGATCCAATAAATACATCAATTCGCCTCTCCATTTTCTGTGAAATAAGGGACAGAGAGCATAATTTAATTCCGAAGGTCTTTCCCCCCTTTTTTTCAGGATTCTGTCGAAGAAAGAACAAACCCTAAACTAAAATGAAAATAACTAAAATAGTGAAGTTGATAGAATATTCCATCTTTGCTCCCGCGACTCATCTTTATCATACTTCTTTGTCTTCCAAAGAAAATTGGATCATTAAAAAAACGGCGTTTAGAACCTAATTCCTCTCTTTTTCCACTTCGCTTTGTATTGTTTGTTGGGGTTTTGTAGTTAATGGAAACGGACGGGTGGTTAGATGCTACTTCATTTGATGGTTCTACAAGGAAGACCTAAGGTAGGTTATAGAAAAGAAGGATAAATAAAGGAATTTTGGATTGGGCCGGGAATCCAATCTTGAATTCGGTATGGATAAAAGATCTTCGTATGTTATACTATTCAATTCTCGACGACGAATTAATTTAATAGCTCAGATATTGTTATTCATGATATTGATCCGATTCAAGATCATCGATAGGGAATGCATTCATTGAATTGACAGGTGAAAGATTTATCATCTCTATGGGATTAAATCCCGAGTTATTGTGAAATAAAAAAAACGATGAGATTATGGAAGTAAATATTCTTGCATTTATTGCTACTGCACTCTTCATTTTAGTTCCTACTGCTTTTCTACTTATAATTTACGTAAAAACAGTCAGTCAAAATGATTAATTACTTTAAATGAAACTTCACTTCTGATTTCTGATCAATAGTTGAAGAAATCAAATGAAAAGGATTCTATTTTTGCGTCTTAAATGAAATCAACGGGCTATAATCGGCGGTATTCTATGAGATCCGAGAGTATGGTAAGTAAGAAAGAAATTTATTTCTTACCATACTCTCTATGAGTGTTATTGTAGTGTATAAAGTTGTACTTGACTTTCTAATAAAGTTGGTACTATATTAGCTTTTATCTTCAATATCTGTAGTTATTAATCCATATATGGAATTGACGTAGGACCCAATTCTATTTCTTTGATACATCTATTTATTCCGATCAATCTGAAATAATCGTTTTACTGTTATAGAATACATTTCTCCACTAGAATCCAATGGAATTTCGAAATGAAGATATTTTTATTTGAAAATTATTTCAATTCAAATAAAAAAATGCGTTGCAGAACGATCTATAAAACAATTGATACCGTTTCATTCCTCAACTAAATTAGGAGTTCTTCTAAAGTCCACTTCTTCCCCATACTACGAGTGAAAGGGAAAATGTAAAGACTACCATTAAAGCAGCCCAAGCGAGACTTACTATATCCATGTGAATTATGTCCCTTATCTCTATGATAGAATTATTCCATTATTGCTCACTAATAATAGTAGAATCAATGGTCCAGAGTCAAAAAGGGATTCTGGCCAAACACTATTGATGAACCAATCAAATAAATCCATTTCTAAAAAATTACTATATGATATGATTTCTAATCGGCAAAGACTAAACACAAGTAAAATACACAATGACACCACAAAGGAATGTTACTAATGGAACATGTAATAATAAAATAAGAGGGCCCATTCCTTTTTTTTGCCTTCATAAGTAAAAATAGCGAAATTGCTATCTATTACATACTTTTCTTTCCTATTTGATCTAATCCGTACCCTTTCCCGATTGTCTCTCTGAAGCAGTTGGGAGATAGTATATTATACTCTTGAGGAGGGGAAAAATGATTTTTTTTCACTTTTTCTATACTTTTTCTATAAAAAAGTAAATTATCCATCCAATCTCAATCTAATAGTGATTCAATGCCTGAACACTCAGAGATTCTCGCGAGTCTATATTCGATTCGTTTGTTGATGAGGCGGCACCCGGATTTGAACTGGGGAAAAAGGATTTGCAGTCCCCCGCCTTACCACTCGGCCATGCCGCCAAAACGATACACAATAGGATAAAATTTTCCCTTTTTGGGTTGGATTACTAAACTTTAGTTTATTGTATTTGCATCCTTTTTTTAATCCTTTTTCTAAATTTAGAAAAATTAGAAAATAAACCCTTTTTACCCTTTTGATTTTTACCCTTTTTATTGTATTTGATCCACCCCTTCGATTGATTGTATAGTATCTCAAAACACACAATGCCGAAAAACTTCCCCTCACTTTTCTATTGATACATACTTAATCAGTATTGATTCTTTTGAATCAAAAATCCTTCTCAATTTCCATTATAACAAAAATTATAAGTATATGTAAACCCCAGAACGTAAATTGTTACACAGATACCTGGGTATCTTATTTATATTGCCTATAAATAAAGGGAATTTGTTGGAACAAAAAAAGGCCCGGCTGGGTATTGACCGGGCCAGGCCCAAAAGGCACTTCGAACAAAATAAAAGCAAGAAGGTCTTCTTTATTTATCTTTCTATTTGGATCTTTCGAGCATCTAAATGGAATTGCTAATTATATAATAACGATAAAGAATGTCAAAGAAATACTTTCTTTAATCCTTACTTGATGTGTAATGTAAGATAGTAATTATCTTTTTCAATTGGGAGAGATGGCTGAGTGGACGAAAGCGGCGGATTGCTAATCCGTTGTACGAATTATTCGTACCGAGGGTTCGAATCCCTCTCTTTCCGTTTCCGTTGATGACTTTCCATTTTTTTCTTTCAAATTTCGCAACCCCCTTTTTATTTTTTTACTAGTTAAACGTGTGGAATAGATAAAAGAAAATCTTAAGAAAATTGTAAAATCAAGCAAGAAAAACGAAAATTTTATTTTATTCTTCACGTCCAGGATTACGTCCTGGATCATTGGATAGGAATCCAAAGATGAAGAGAGAAACAAAGAATATTACTACTGTGTAAACGAAAAGTTTGAGAGTAAGCATTACACAACCTCCAAGATCATTTTTTGAAAAAGGAAAACGAGAAAAGATAATAGATCCTCCATTTTTATATCACATATCCTATTTTGACACCAAGAAATGAATTCTAGAAATAGAAAAGAATGTTCAGAAATTCAAATGAAGTTGAAATTTGTAATAAGAGTCTTTGATTACCGCAAATCACTTTCATACCCACAATTAGATATTGTAAGGGACCCTAACCTAATAAGGTCTTTCGCCGGAAAAAGGGTTAGAATCGGGAAATGGGGCGAACCGGATTTCTCGCAGCTATCCAAGAATTTCAATGTTTGAATCGAAGGTTCATACTGTCAGACTTATTTGATCTTATCAATTGTTATAATTTTTCTCGAATAAATCATGAATTTTCTAGGATAGTATTAAAGATCTTATCGAAAACTTACAGCAGCTTGCCAAACAAAGGCTAAAAGAAAAAAGAACAGGGGTATTACTGGCATAACATCTACGATTGGATTCAAAAAAGCATAGGCTTCGGGCAATTTGGCGAAGAAAAGACTACTCGGATAAAGGGCAGAATTAAGACAGATCAAACTAAAGATATTAAGCATAACAGACATTTTGTTCGTCGAGATAATTGCATTTTGATTGAGTTATTGATATAAGGAAAAATGAAGAAAGTAAGGTAGACAAAAAAATCCTTCTTTTTCCGCCCAATCAAAAATCCTCCAATTCTCAAAGGAGAATAGAAGAAATCATACTTTCATACAATATCTTAATTGAATTATATGTAATGATCAATAAATTCAGTTGAATTCTAGATATACACATGTCAAAATCTTAGCACGAATCTATAATATATTCTATAAAGAATAAAGATTTTATATAGATAGTTGGACTGGAATTGACGAACACTTAATACCAATATTATTCTTTATTAGTATTAGTGTCCAATAAAAATATAAATGGGGCGTAGCCAAGTGGTAAGGCAACGGGTTTTGGTCCCGCTATTCGGAGGTTCGAATCCTTCCGTCCCAGAGCATATCCATTGTATCCGAATACAGCTTTTTTGTTCAACAAGATTCTGTTTCAAGGCCTAATATTGGATAGAATAGAATTCTTCTTTCTTTTCTGATTTTGAATGATTCTTTTCGTAATCATATCTCAGTTTTTCACAAACTGAACTAAATCTGGTTCAAATGACATGCAAATGTAACTGAATCCTTTTGTGATCCAGATAAGATGGGACATAGATCACAGTTGCAGAAAGATTACTTAACCTCAGGTTAAACAAAATATGAAAATACATATAAAACGAGGAAGTGCTTAGCCTATAGGTATGTATTGTTATCCTATTTCAGTGACAAGAGTCTTTCTATTTTTGTTAAAAATAATTTGCATCCCTAAAATATTAAAATTTAAATATTTAACAATGATATTTATTTTTATTGTTCGATCTATTTAGCTTATTTGCTTTAAATCAGACAATTCGATTCGAAAAGAAACAGAGATTTATCTTTCTTATGATAATCAAATATAGTCTTTACTGTAAAACTTGACTCAAATAATGATGTATAAGTAGGAAACTTTTTCAATTATCAAGATTTGTAATGATTCCTTATGGGTTGAATCTTTGGGAAGTTGGAAATGGGTCAGTCTATCTTATTGAGTCACTTGAAGAGGCAGAGTCAAATAGAATTTATTTATTCGTGTTATTTCTGTTAGTTATGGTATTTCTATATTTATATTTCTGCATATTTCTATTAGATATTTTTTTTAGATAGAGATTTATAGAAAAATGTTCCATTCATACAAAAAAGCCGGGGTCTTGCTAAGATTTTTTCAGAAAAATATTTATTATCTATGTAGATAAGAAAAAATATAAATTACTATGTCTCTGTACCGACTGAACCAATGACTATTCATGATTCCATAATTGAATCAATTCCATACTGGTTCCAAATTAGAGGAATGTTATGGTAAAACTTCGTTTAAAACGATGTGGTAGAAAGCAACGTGCGACTTGAAGGACACGATCCGGTGTGGATTCTTATTCTTACATCCACCATTTTATATAGGAATGAAGGTGCTCTTGGCTCGACGTCGTTTGTTCTATTCTACTAGAACCCTTCTTTTTTTATTGGGTTGTAATGTAAATAGTTCATGATGGAGCTCGAGTAGAAAGTATTGATTAATTTCTCAGGGGCAACGATCTAGGGTTAATGCCAATCAATAAATTGGAACAACTTCGTAAGTATATCTTCGATATAGAAATTGAAAGGATCCGCAAATTTTAAATTCAAAAAAATTTGTTGGAACGGCTAAAACTTTTTCGATCCACAGTGTATCGCGCGCGAATCAACCGTCGGTATGATTCTTTGATAGAAAGAAATCACAAAAGGGGTATGTTGCTACCATTTTGAAAGGATTAAGAAGCACCGAAGTAATGTCTAAACCCAAGGATTTAAAACAAAGATAAAGGATCCCAGAACAAGGAAACACCACTTCAATTGTCTCACGGATCCGAATAAAGAATCCAAATAGATTTTAAACGAGACAAAAGGGGGGTTAAAGACCACTCAATAAAAAAATATCTTAAAGAAAAATCTTTAAGATATTTGAGAATTATTCAACTTGAGTTATGAGTACAAATGATTTTTTATTTTTCAGGAAGGGTGCTAAAGAAATATCAGTTAAATTATAGGCTAATTTATTTTACGGATTCCTTTCCTATTTATTATAATTTTATCCATAGACAAAACTTCGAATCATTTTTTCTCGAGCCGTACGAAGAGAAAACTTCCTATACGGTTCTAGGGGGGGGTCTTTTTCATCTACATCTATCCCGATGAGCCGTCTATCGAATCGTTGCAATTGATGTTCGATCCCGAAGAGAAGGAAGAGATCTTCGGAAAGTGGGTTTTTATGATCCGATCAAGAATCAAACTTATTTAAACGTTCCCGCTATTCTCTATTTCCTTGAAAAAGGCGCTCAGCCTACAGGAACTGTTCAGGATATTTTAAAAAAGGCAGAGGTTTTTAAGGAACTTTACCCTAATCAAGCGAAATTCAATTAAATTAAGGAAATAAAAACTAAGGGTAGGATAGTGATTTCTATATAATTTTGGATATCTTTTCTATACTATGTTTTTTTATTTCCTTCTTTTCTTGCTCTATTCGTATCTATTTCTCATTGCT